ATTTTGGGCTAGGATTTTATATAATGGTGTGTGAAGATGGTTTGTATTTTTGTTTGATTTTAATGGGTGGTTTTGTGATGGGTTTGATGATTTGGTGTGGTTTAATCTAGGTAAGTTTTATATAAATTTATTGCCGCGCGGGGGGGGTGGATGGTGATGGTGTTGGTTGATATTTAGATGAAAAGTTAGAGGAAGGTTTTGTGTGAATGATGTGATGTGTGTGCTTGGACAAGGCAGGGAAATTTCAGCTAATTTTTGGTGTGATTGATGTGAAAATGACACGATAAAAAGAAACAAACGCACGAAAAAATAAAGGTTAGTTGATGATTTTAAGGGGGAAACGATATAAAGGGTATGTCAGGCAAGCATTAATTTAACAGCTACTTAAGAGGTAAATGGCGCGGGTCCCATGAAAGCGGACAAAGTGCATCAGTGTCAAGTTTGCTACGACCTTATCCCACGAAACCATGACAAGTTAGGCGCTTTAGCGGGCGGCACATAGTTCGGAACTCATGTGATGGACATGTCAAGAGGAAGGGATCACCTGCTACGCACTAGAAGGGCTTATTGAAGAGACCCCAAAAAGAGACAAAGTGTAGAAGGTCGGTATGCCGGAGTAAAGAAATTAGGGAGGACTATTCAACCGACCACTTGTATCTGTGAAGAGAGAGGAAATCGGTAGAAGACAAGTTATGGCCCTGAAGTTACAACCAATAGCGCAAAAGAGCAAGATATTGAGAGGATAAGCCCCTGAAGCCAATAACCGAAAGTATAGCTGACGTTGAGTAGCTCGGTTCTCGTGAGAAGGACGATCAATAGATAACCAAGTTCTCTGGCTTGGGAGTACCTGAAATTTGTAGGAAAGTAATGGGAGTAGGAGGTGGGCGAAGTTTATGACTTCCGAGAATGCAAAGGAGTACTGGGACAACATCCGTTTCCTGGAGTGAATCTTGAAGTATATGGAAGGACTCTCGAACTCAAGAAACGCTTGCGGCCTGGGCCGTTGGCAGGGTAAGTTGGGCTAAAAGGTACCTGAAGCAAAAATGTTGCTGGAAGGGACATGGTAGGAACATTATCTCTTTGGAGAAAATGTTTGGGCCTAAACTGGGGGTGCATTACCGTATCCGTGGAGTATACTACATTAATCTAGTACCTGATGGGGCAAAGAATTGAATGCGAAGACGTACATACCACAAATAATATTGTGGGGGGGTAGGGGGGGTAGGGTTAAAGTGGGTTTAATGGGGTGGTATGGTACGTTCTTGTAGTTAAATTTTTTAACGACGGCTTTTCAAGCCGTAGATCTCGGAGAGAGGCCGAGCAGGAACTTATGATAGAATTTGTTTTATTTTTAGGGGGATGCTTCGTTTTGGGGGGTTTGGCAGTGGCTTCCAACCCTTCTCCTTATTATGGGGTAGTGGGGTTGGTTGTGGCATCTGTTGCGGGGTGCGGGTGGCTAGTGAGTTTGGGGGTGTCGTTTGTGTCTTTGGTGTTGGTTATGGTTTATTTGGGGGGGATGTTGGTGGTGTTTGTTTACTCAGTCTCTCTAGCAGCAGATCCCTATCCCGAATCTTGAGGGAACTGGGGTGTTGCTGGTTATGGCTTTGGGATGGGGTTGGTTGTTATGGTTGGGTTGGTTATTGGGGGGGCTTTCGAATCTTTGGTAGATGGGGGGGTTGTTAATAACGGGGGGNTATCGTTGGTGCGGTCGGATTTTAGCGGAGTAGCTTTATTTTACTCGTGCGGGGCGGGGCTGTTTTTAATTGGGGGGTGGGGACTGCTTTTGACTTTGTTTGTGGTATTGGAACTTGTTCGGGGGTTATCTCGGGGGGCTATTCGGGCTGTTTAGGGATGTCAGAGAGTAGTTTAGTTGAAAATGCCAGCTTTGGGAGTTGGTGATAAAGGTTCGATTCCTTTCTTTCTGATGGTGGGAAACTCTAAGAAGGGGTGTAATCTTCAATCTTTGGCTTACAAGACCAATGTTTTTATAAACTATTAGAGTTGGTTAGAGTTTTAGTAGCTTGTTCTCTAGGATGGATACAAGGGGGAAGAGGACTAGGATGATTGTGAAGTAGGTGAATGAAGCCAGTTGGCCAATGATAATGAAAGGGTGTTCGACTGGTTGGCTGCCAACCCAGGTTAGGATGAGGAGGTTGGTTACTAGCGTTCAGAATAGGATTTGGGATAGTGGGCGGAATGTCATGGATCGTTGTTTGGAGGTATGTAGTAGGGGGATAAGGAATAGTACTAGAACTGAGGCGGCTAGGGCTAGGACTCCTCCTAGTTTGTTTGGGATAGATCGTAGGATAGCGTATGCGAATAGGAAGTACCATTCGGGTTTGATGTGCGGAGGTGTGGCTAGGGGGTTTGCTGGGGTGAAGTTTTCGGGGTCTCCTAGCAGGTTGGGTGAGAATAGGGCTATAGTGGTTAGGAGGATTAGTATTAGTAGGAAGCCTAGCAGGTCTTTTGTGGAGTAATACGGGTGGAATGGGATTTTATCGCAGTCTGAGGGAATGCCTAGTGGGTTATTGGATCCTGTCTCGTGTAGGAATGTCAGGTGTACTAGTGTGAGGCCTACGATTAGGAATGGTAGGAGGAAGTGTAGAGCGAAGAATCGGGTTAGTGTGGGATTGTCTACTGAGAACCCGCCTCAGGCTCATTCTACTAGTGTTTGTCCAATGTATGGGATGGCTGAGAAGAGGTTTGTGATTACGGTAGCTCCTCAGAATGATATTTGTCCTCATGGTAGGACGTATCCTACGAAGGCTGTTGCTATTAGGGCTAGGAGGAGGATGACTCCGATGTTTCAGGTTTCTTTGTTTAGGTATGAGCCGTAGTAGAAGCCTCGTCCGATGTGAAGGTAGATGCAGATGAAGAAGAATGAAGCTCCGTTTGCATGTAGATTGCGGATTAATCAGCCGAATTGAACATTTCGGCAGATGTGGGCTACGGAGGTGAATGCTAGAGAGGTGTCTGCAGTGTAGTGTGTGGCTAGTAGTAGTCCGGTGACAATTTGTGTGATGAGGCAAATGCCAAGTAGGGATCCGAAGTTTCATCACACTGAGATGTTTGATGGTGTGGGTAGGTCGATTAATGAATCGTTGATGATTTTTAGTACAGGGTGGTTTTTACGTAGGTTGAGAGCCATTAGTGGGTTCTATATGTAGCTAGGAATATGATTAGTATGGATAGGGCGAAGGATCCTAGGTAGGCTTTGATCATTCCCGAGTGTATTGGGGTTAGGGCTTTGCTTGCTATAACTTGTATGTGGGCTAGCCCTTCTGGTCCTAGAGTTTTGTATCAGGAGAGGTCGGTTAGTTGTGATGCAATGTTTTGGCTGCTGCTTAGTAGGTTTGTTATGCTGAATCGATGTGCTAGGGGGTTGAAGTAGCCTAGGGATGTGGAAAAGTTGTAGAATGGGCCTTGTTTTGTGAGTAGAAGGGTTTGGGTTATATTTGAGACTTCCAGGGCTAGAGCAATCCCTAGTACAGTTACTACTAAGGCTGTTATTTTAATTGACAGCGGTATGGTCATGGGAGGGGTTTTTGTTGGAAGGATGAATGAGGTTAGGATGAATCCGGCGGTGATGCTTCCTAGCGCTAGGCGAGTGAGTGGGTGGATTACTGCAGGGTGATTTTCGTTTATTGGGGTTAGTGGAGGAATTCGTACGTATCCAGCTTGGACTAGTACGGTTATGCGGATAGTGTATACTGCAGTAAATGATGTGGCTAGCAGGGTTAATACTAGGGCTCAAGTATTTAGGTATGATGTGCTTAGGCTTTCAATGATTTGGTCTTTTGAGTAGAAGCCTGCTAGGAAGGGTGTTCCTATTAGGGCTATGTTGCCGATAGTGAAGCAGGAGGTGGTTGTTGGTAGCATTTTTTGTAGTCCTCCTATTTTTCGAATATCCTGTTCGCCGTTTAGGTTGTGGATGATGGATCCTGAGCATAGGAATAGTATGGCTTTGAAGAATGCGTGGGTCGAGATGTGTAGGAAAGCTAGTTGAGGGAGATTTAGGCCGATTGTTACTATTATTAGTCCTAGTTGGCTTGAGGTGGAGAAAGCAATGATTTTTTTGATGTCGTTTTGGGTCAGGGCGCATGTGGCTGCGAATAGGGTTGAAATGGCTCCTAGGCACAGGCATAAGGTTAGTACGGTTTGGTTGTTGCTGAATAGTGGGTGGGTTCGAATGAGTAGGAAAATGCCGGCTACTACTATGGTGCTGGAGTGTAGTAGGGCGGAGACTGGGGTTGGCCCTTCCATTGCTGCTGGCAGTCATGGGTGAAGGCCAAATTGGGCGGATTTGCCCGCTGCGGCTAGGACGAGTCCTAGGAGTGGGGGAGTTGGGGTTTGAGAGGTGGAGGTTAGTTGTTGGATTTCTCAGGTGTTTATGCTGATGGCTAGCCATGCTATGCAGAAGATAAGTCCAATGTCTCCGACTCGGTTGTACAATACGGCTTGGAGGGCAGCGGTGTTTGCTTCTGCTCGGCCGTGTCATCAGCTGATAAGGAGGAATGACATGATCCCGACTCCTTCTCATCCAATGAACAGGACGAATAGGTTGTTAGCTACGATTAGGATGAGTATTGCTATTAGGAAGAATAGTAGGTAGGTGAAGAATTTTGTGATGTATGGGTCTGATGCTATGTATCATGTAGCGAATTGTAGAATAGATCATGATACAAATAGTGCGATTGGGAAGAATGTGAGAGAATAAAGGTCTAGTTTAAGGCTGATTGGGATTTTAAAGTTTATGATGTATTTTCATTCTCACAGTGTGATAAGGCTTTCTATTCCTGAATGTATGTGGATTGTTATTGGAATCAGGCTAATTAGGAAGGAGGTTTTAACTGTGTTTGTAATGGTAGTTGGAGTGTTTTTTAGGTTGTCTGAGAAGAGGGGAAGAATAATTGGGGTGGATAGGATTGCTAGGGTTAGTAGTATGGAGATGTTTATAACTAGGGATGCATCCATTACTTTCACTTGGATTTGCACCAAGATGGATGGTTCCTAAGACCATTGGATTGCTGTTATCCTTTGAAAGTAAGGGGGCTGAGGTTTTATACTCAGATGCAAGAGTTAGCAGTTCTTGTTGGTTAAACCTCCCCTCGGCGGGTAAGAAGATTTTAACTTCTATTTTTAGGATCACAGTCTAATGTTTTGGTTAAAACTATACCTGCATATTGGAACACCTGAGATGAGTTCTGGTTTGAAGATGAGTAGGATTATGGGGATTATGTGTAGGGCTATTAGGAGGTGTTCTCGTGTGGATGAGTTTTGGATAGATGTAATATGGGAAGGTAGTGCGCCCCGTTGTGTTGTAATGAGTATGTATAGAGTGTATGAGGCGGTCAGTAGAATTGCAGATCCTGTTAGGATAATTGTTAGGGAGGATCAGTCGAATAAGGCGATTATGATTGTTAGTTCTGCTATGAGGTTAGTAGTTGGTGGAAGTGCCATGTTTGTTAGGTTGGCTAATAGTCATCAGATTGCTATTAGCGGCAGAAGGGGTTGTAGGCCGCGTGTTAGTAGTAGGATTCGGCTGTGGGTTCGCTCGTAGTTGGTGTTGGCCAGGCAGAATAGTATTGAAGAGGTTAGTCCGTGTGAAATTATTAGGATTATTGCTCCTGAGATGGCTCATTGGGTTTGGATTATGGTTGCGGCTACAACTAGGCCCATGTGGCTGACGGAGGAGTAGGCGATTAGTGATTTTAGGTCGATTTGGCGTAGGCAGATGGCGCTTGTTATTAGGGCTCCTCATAGTGCTAGAGTAATGAATGGGTAGTGTAGGTTGCTTGATGGAGGGTTTACTAGGATAGTGACTCGGATGATGCCGTATCCTCCTAGTTTTAGAAGTAGGGCTGCTAGGATTATGGATCCGGCGATTGGGGCTTCTACGTGGGCTTTAGGCAGTCATAGGTGTAGGCCGTATAGAGGGGCTTTGACCATGAAGGCTAGTAGGAGTGCTAGGCTGCATATAAGGCCTGTTCAGGAGGTGTTTATTGTAGGGTGGGATAGTTTCAGTATTGGGAAGTATAAGGTGCCGATTTGGTTGTGGAGGTGTAGGATGGTGATTAGTAGGGGAAGTGAGCTGGCGAGTGTGTAGAATAGAAGATAGATTCCAGCATTTAGTCGTTCTGGTTGGTTGCCTCATCGTGTGATTAGGATTAGGGTGGGGATTAAAGTAGCTTCGAATGCGATGTAGAATAGTATGAGTTCTGAGGCAGAGAAGGCCAGGAGGATGAATGGCTGGGCTGTAATTAGGATGGTAATGAAGATTCGTTTGCGAATAGCAGGTTCTTGTTCTATGTGGTTTTGGCTTGCTATGAGTATGAGAGGGAGAAGTCAGCACGATAGAACTAGTAGGGGGGATGAGATTTGGTCGATGGAAGTTCAGTAAGTTAATCCTTTGCTTGGGTAGTATGTTGGCACAAGTCATTGGAGGCTAATAGTGGCAATTAGTAGGCTATGTGTCGTGGTGTTTGTTCATAGGTGTTTGTGAGGGGATAGGAAAGTTAGTGGAAGGAGTATGATAGTAGGTATAATGATTTTTAGCATTGTAGTAGGTTAAAGTTGTGTAGGTGGTCGGTGCCGTGGGTTCGTGTGGAGGCGACTAGTAGGGCTAGACCAGTTCCTGCTTCGCAGGCAGCGAATGTTAGTATGAGGATAGGGAGTAGATTGGGAGATGAGGTTTGTGTTTGGATAGGTCATATTGCTAGGGCTACATACATTGATAGTATTATGCTTTCCAAACATAGAAGGGCTGAGATTAGGTGAGTTCGGTGGAAGGCTAGGCCTAGGCCGCTTAGGGTGAAAGCTGAGTAGAAACTTAAGTGTAGGTGGGTCATTAAGAAAGTTATAGGGTTTAACTATAATTTGTTGAGCCGAAATCAACTGTCTTGTTTAGACTAACTTTCTTTTACTCTGCTCATTCCAGGCCTCCTTGAGATCATTCGTATACGAGTCCAATGGTAAGGATGAGGATTAGGATTGAGGCCAATATTAGAGTGGTATCTGGAGATTGTAGTTGTACAGCCCATGGCAGGGGTAGTAGTAGTGCGATTTCTAAGTCGAATAATAGGAATAGGATGGCCACTAGAAAGAATCGAATTGAGAAAGGCAGTCGGGCTGACCCTAGTGGGTCAAATCCGCATTCGTACGGGGATAGTTTTTCTGGGTCTGGATTTATTTGGGCGAGTCAAAAGTTTAATGCGGTTAGAATGATGCTTAGGGTGAGGGATATAGCTAGTATAAATAGGATTATGTTTATTACTCTTCTCTGGGTTTAAACCAGATTCTAAGGATTGGAAGTCGATTGTAATTAATATACTAGAAGAGTATGAACCTCATCAGTAGATGGAGATATAGAGGAATAGTCAGACTACGTCTACGAAATGTCAGTATCAGGCTGCTGCTTCAAACCCGAAGTGGTGGTTTGAGGTGAAGTGGAATTTAATTAGGCGTAGGAGGCAGACTAGGAGGAAGGTAGAACCAATGATTACATGCAGACCGTGGAATCCTGTGGCTACGAAGAAGGTTGAGCCATATACTCCGTCGGCAATGGAGAAGGGGGCTTCGTAGTATTCTATAGCCTGGAGAGCGGTGAAGTAGAATCCTAGAAGAACTGTTAGTGTGAGGGCGTGGATTGCTTGTTTTCGCTTAGCCTCTGTGATGCTGTGATGGGCTCATGTCACGGTAACTCCTGAGGCTAGTAGAATAGCAGTGTTCAGGAGTGGGACATCTATTGGGTCTAGGGGCTTAATTCCTACTGGGGGTCACTGTCCGCCTAGTTCTGGAGTTGGGGCCAGACTTGAGTGGAAGAAGGCTCAGAAGAATCCTAGGAAAAAGAAGGCTTCTGATGTGATGAATAGGACTATTCCATATCGCAGTCCTTTTTGTACAGTAGGGGTGTGGTGACCTTGGAATGTGCTCTCTCGAATAATGTCACGTCATCACTGGAATATTACTAGAGCAGTGGATAAAAGTCCTAGAATTAGGAGATAGGGGGAGTTGAAATGGAATCATATAGTTAGGCCGGAGGTGGTGAGGAGGGCGGCAGTTGCTCCGAGAATTGGTCAAGGGCTGGGATCTACTATGTGGTAAGAGTGAGCTTGGTGTGTCATTAGGTTTTAGATGTTTTCTTGTAGGTAGAGGCTTAGTAGTAGTACGAAGACGTAGGCCTGGATTATAGCTACAGCGACCTCTAGGATGGTGAGCAGGAATAGTACGAGCAGGGTTAGGAGGGAAACTATTGGTATTGTTGAGAATAGGGTTACTGTAGCTGTTGAGATGAGTTGGATAAGTAGATGTCCTGCTGTTAGGTTGGCGGTTAGTCGTACACCTAGGGCTAGTGGTCGAATTAGAAGGCTTGTTGTTTCGATTAGGATAAGGGCTGGGATTAATGGTGTTGGTGTACCTTCTGGTAGTAGATGTCCTAGAGAGGCGGATGGTTGGTTTCGTAGGCCGGTGAGAAGGGTAGCTAGTCATAGAGGGAATGCTAGGGCTAGGTTTATGGATAGTTGAGTGGTTGGTGTAAATGTGTAAGGTAGGAGGCCTAGTAGATTAATTAGCAGCAGGAAGATTATTAGGGATGTTAGGATTAGGGCTCATTTGTGTCCTTTTTTGTTTAGTGGAGTTATTAGTTGTTTTGTGACTAGGTTGATGAATCATAGTTGTAGAGTGGATAGGCGGTTAGTGATTCATCGGTTGTCTATAGAGGGAATTAGAAGTGCTGGAAATGTTATTGCAATAAGGATTAGTGGGATACCTAGTAGGGATGGGCTTGAAAATTGGTCGAAGAAGCTTAAGTTCATGGTCAGGTTCAGGGGGTGGTATTAGGAGTAGTGATTTTTTTGTTGGATGGTGGGTTTATAGTTACGAATGAGAGAAGTTTAGGTTGGATGATTAAGGAGAAGGTCAGTCATGAAGAAAGCATGATAAAAAGTCAAGGGTTTGGATTAAGTTGTGGCATCTCATTAAGGGGGAGTATGTCCCCTATCTCTAGCTTAAAAGGCTAGCGCTGTTTCATAGCTTCTTAATGATTAGGATGCTGCGGATGTTGATCAGCTCTCGAAGTTGGGGAGAGGAGTGGATTCGACGACAATGGGCATGAAGCTGTGGTTAGCTCCGCAGATTTCTGAGCATTGTCCGAAGTAAACTCCTGGTCGGGAGGCAAGGAATGAGGTTTGGTTGAGTCGTCCTGGGATTGCATCGGTTTTTACGCCTAGGCTTGGGACGGCCCATGAGTGAAGAACGTCATCGGCAGTGACAATGACTCGGACGGTGGATCCTGTTGGAACGATGACGCGGTGGTCAACTTCTAATAGGCGGAAGTGTCCTAGTGGGAGGTCTGTTGTTGGGACCATGTATGAGTCGAATGTCAGGTCTTTAAGGTCAGTGTATTCGTAAGTTCAGTATCATTGGTGGCCGATGGCTTTTAAGGTCAGGTCTGGTTCGTTGATTTCGTCTATTATATACAGGATTCGTAGGGATGGAAGGGCAAGCATAATTAGTACTATGGCTGGTAGAATTGTTCATACAAGTTCGATTTCTTGGGCGTCAACTATGTTTGATGATAGTTTTTCTGTCAGTATGAGGGTTAGGAGGTAGAGTACAAGGCTACAGATAGCCAGGGCTACTATCAGGGCGTGGTCGTGGAATTGTGTTAGTTCTTCTATGATAGGGGATGATGCGTCTTGGAAGCTGAATTGTGAATGGTTGGCCATATTTAGGTGTTGAGGTGTACTGGACTTTCACCTGTAATTTAGTCTTGACAAGACTATGTAATTGTTTTACTAACACCTCTATGAGAAAGAAGCATAAGTGGTTATATGCGGTTGGCTTGAAACCAATTTATGGGGGTTCGACTCCTTCCTTTCTTGAACTTGAACGAAGGCTGGTTCTTCGAATGTATGGAATGGAGGCGGGCAACCGTGAATTCATTCAACGTTTGTGGCTGTTAGTTCAGGTTGTGAAGCTTTGCGTTTGGATGCAAAGGCTTCTCAGATTATGAAAATTAACATAATTACGGCTGTTAGGGAGATTAGTGAGCCTACTGAGGAGATAGTGTTTCATAGTGTATATGCGTCTGGGTAGTCTGAGTATCGTCGTGGCATGCCGGCTAGTCCTAGGAAGTGTTGGGGGAAGAAGGTCAGATTTACTCCTACGAATATTACTCCGAAGTGGATTTTGGCTCATGTGGAGTGTAGGGTGTAGCCGGTGAATAGTGGGAATCAGTGGGTGAATCCTGCCAGGATGGCAAATACTGCTCCTATGGATAGGACGTAGTGGAAGTGAGCTACTACGTAGTATGTGTCGTGTAGGGCAATGTCTAGTGAAGAGTTTGCTAGTACGATTCCTGTTAGTCCGCCAATGGTGAATAAGAAGATGAATCCTAGTGCTCATAGCATTGGGGGATCTCATTTAATGATTCCTCCATGAAGGGTTGCTAGTCAGCTAAATACTTTGATGCCTGTAGGAATGGCAATGATTATTGTGGCAGAGGTGAAGTAAGCTCGGGTGTCTACGTCTATTCCTACGGTGAATATATGGTGGGCTCATACGATAAATCCAAGGAAGCCAATAGATAGCATGGCTCATACTATTCCTATGTATCCGAATGGTTCTTTCTTTCCTGCGTAGTAGGCTACTACATGGGAGATGATTCCAAATCCTGGAAGAATGAGGATGTACACTTCTGGGTGTCCGAAGAATCAGAACAGGTGTTGGTACAGTACGGGGTCGCCTCCTCCTGCAGGGTCGAAGAAGGTGGTGTTGAGGTTGCGGTCAGTTAGTAGCATTGTGATTCCGGCGGCAAGTACGGGTAGGGATAGAAGCAGCAGGACGGCGGTAATTAGCACTGATCATACGAACAGGGGTGTTTGATATTGTGACAGAGCTGGGGGTTTTATGTTGATTGCTGTTGTAATGAAGTTGATGGCTCCTAGAATGGAGGAGATGCCTGCTAGGTGTAGTGAGAAAATGGCTAGGTCTACTGAAGCTCCAGCATGGGCTAGATTGCCGGCTAGAGGAGGATATACGGTTCATCCTGTTCCTGCTCCGGCTTCTACGGTGGATGAGGCTAGGAGTAGGAGGAATGATGGAGGGAGAAGTCAGAAGCTTATGTTGTTTATTCGTGGGAATGCTATGTCTGGGGCTCCAATTATTAGGGGGACTAGTCAGTTTCCGAATCCTCCAATTATAATTGGTATAACTATGAAGAAAATTATTACGAAGGCGTGGGCTGTGACAACTACGTTGTAAATTTGGTCGTCTCCTAGGAGGGCGCCTGGTTGTCCTAGCTCAGCTCGAATAAGGAGGCTTAGGGCTGTACCTACTATTCCGGCTCATGCGCCGAAGATCAGATACAGGGTACCAATATCTTTGTGGTTGGTTGAGAATAGTCATCGGTTAATGAATGTCATAGGTAAGATGGCTGAGTGTATAAGCGTTAGGCTGTAGTCCTTTTCACAGAGGTTCAATTCCTCTTCTTATCGGCTCTGTAGTGAAATTCATGGTGAGTTGCAAGCTCATTGATGTACACTAACTGTGTGCCGGAGTCTGTAGGCAGAAGCCAGCTGGTTTAGGCGTATAGCTGTTAACTATAATGTTGTGGGATCGAGGCCCATCTGTCTAGAGTAATGTGTTAAGGTCCTAGCTTAATTAAAGCGCCTGAGTTGCATTTGGGAGATGCGGGGTAATGTCTCGCGGATCTTAGCAGAAACTAAGAGGGTTTCACTCTTATTTAAGGCTTTGAAGGCCTTCGGTTTGAGGTTATCCTAAGTTTCTTAAACAATGGCGGTGATTATGGGGGAAATTGGGAGAAGCATAACGGATATAGTGGTTAGGATGGCAGTTCAGGTGCTAACGGGCTTGTTAGTATGCCATAGTTTTATGTGGTTTGTGGTGTGTGGCGGAAGTGTAATTGTGGCGCAGTATGCGAGACGTAGGTAGAAGAATAGTCCTAGAAGGGAGAGAAGGGAAATGATAGTTGCTACTAGGGCTATGTCTTGTTTGGTTAGTTCTTGGATAATGAGTCACTTTGGGAGGAATCCTGTTAGCGGAGGGAGTCCTGCGAGGGAGAGTAGTGTCAGTATCAGCATTGCGCTTAGAGCTGGAGTTTTTGCTCAGGTTGTTATTAATGTTGATAGTTTCATGGTATTTATTGAGTTTAGGGTAAGGAATACGGCTGCGGTTATTATGGAATATAGGTAGAAGTTCAGTAGGGCAAGTTTGGGGCTGTACACAACAATAATTGCTATTCATCCTAGGTGGGAGATGGAGGAGAATGCTATGATTTTTCGGGTTTGAGTTTGGTTTAGTCCTATTCATCCCCCTACGGCTGCAGATAGAATGGCTATGGTAGTTAATGCTGTGGGGTTTAGTGAGTGGGAAGTTATATATAGTAGTGTTATCGGTGGTAGTTTTATTGCAGTAGCCAGTAAGAGTCCGGTAATAAGGGGGGAGCCTTGCATGACTTCTGGGAACCAGAAGTGAAATGGAGCGAGTCCAAGTTTTATTGCTAGGGCTGCAGTTAGGATTAAACACGGTAGTGGGTGTGTAAGTTGAGTAATATCTCATTGTCCTGTGTGCCATGCGTTAGTCATGCTGGAGAACAGGATGAGGGTGGATGCGGTTGCTTGTACGAGGAAATATTTGGTTGCGGCTTCAATGGCTCGCGGATGGTGGGATTTTGAAATTAGAGGGAGGATGGCTAGTGTGTTAATCTCAAGGCCTGTTCAGGCTATAATTCAGTGGTTGCTTGAGATTGTAATGGTAGTACCTAGTAAAAGGCTGGTGATGAAGACTAGTTTTGCTTGGGGGTTCATTAGCAGGGGAGGGAGTTGAACCATCATTTTCGGGGTATGGGCCCGATAGCTTGTTTAGCTGACCCTACTTAGGAAATAATATAAAGGAAGTATGAAGGGTTTTGATCCCTTTAGTACAGGTTCGATTCCTGTTTTTCTAGGGTTTGTAGGAAATGAGAGGGCTAGTGTACCTCTATATCCACTTTATCATAGTGGCCCTTAGGTGTTCAGGCACATTTCCTTGGTTGTCCTCATGTAGGGTGGCAGGCCTGCATAGCTGATTGGTATGCTGATGTGTCATAGACACAGGGCTAATGTTAGTGGAAGGAAGTTCTTTCATAGTAAGTGTATTAGTTGGTCATATCGGAATCGTGGGTATGAGGCACGAATTCATAGGAAGCCTGCTGATAGAAGTAGGACTTTTGTAGCTAGTACGGCGGGGAATAGTTCTTGAGGGGGGTTAAGGAAGCTTGGATTTAGGAAGAGAAGTGTAGTTAGGGTGTTTATGAATATGATGTTGGCGTACTCAGCTAGGAAGAATAAGGCGAATGGTCCTGCTGCATACTCTACGTTGAAGCCTGAGACTAGTTCTGATTCCCCTTCTGTTAAGTCGAAAGGGGCTCGGTTTGTTTCAGCTAGGGTAGAGACATATCATATCATGGCTAAGGGTCAGCATGGGAAGATGAGGTACATGGGTTCTTGGGTGACTGCTAGGGTACTTAGGGTGTAATTCCCGCTGAGTAGGATGACAGACAGGAGGATGATTGCTAGGGTAACTTCGTAGGAGATGGTTTGAGCAACAGCCCGTAGGGCTCCGATTAGAGCATATTTTGAGTTAGAAGCTCATCCGGATCATAAGATGGAGTAGACTGCTAGGCTAGATATGGCCAGAATGAATAGTAGGCCTAGGTTAAGGTCTGCAAGAGGAAAGGGCAGTGGTAGGGGGGTTCAAATTGAAATTGCTAGTAGAAGAGCAAGTATTGGTGTTACGATGAATAGGATTGGGGATGATGTGGATGGGCGAATAGGTTCTTTAATAAATAGTTTTACTCCATCGGCTAGGGGTTGCAGAAGGCCGAATGGACCTACGATGTTTGGGCCTTTTCGGCCTTGCATGTAGCTTAAGATTTTGCGTTCCACTAGTGTGAGGAATGCTACTGCGATTAAGATTGGTACAATATAGGAGAGGGCTATGATAAAGTTAATTAAAAGGGGGTAGTTGGCCATTGGGTTTGATGTGGGGGAAGCTAGGGAGAGGATTTGAACCTCTGAATTAAAGGACTTAAGCCTTTTGCATTTACCGAGCTCTGCCACGCTAGCTGGTCCTTTTCTAGGACATGGTGTGGAGTGATAGCTTTTCGTAGTTTAGTTGACTTCACTACTTAAGGCGAGGGCTTGCTTGTGGTATTGGCCCCACTTTTCCTATCCTTTCGTACTGGGAAGAGTTCATCATAGATAGAAACCGACCTGGATTACTCCGGTCTGAACTCAGATCACGTAGGACTGTTAATCGTTGAACAAACGAACCCTTAGTAGCTTCTGCACCACTAGGATGTCCTGATCCAACATCGAGGTCGTAAACCTCCTTGTCGATATGGACTCTCGAAGGAGATTGCGCTGTTATCCCTGGGGTAGCTTGGTTCATTGATCAATTATATTGGGTCTGGTTGCTATTAGCACGTTGAGATGTCTCTCTTAGTCTAGATGGATGGTCTAATTTTTGGAGGATTTGTTTTTCTCCAAGGTCGCCCCAACCGAAGAAGTGCAGGCCAGTACTCGTGCGTAAGTGAACCCAGTGGGTGTGAATGTATTCCGAGGTGGCAGCTGATTCTAAAGTTCCACAGGGTCTTCTCGTCTTATGGGTTTATCCCTGCTTTTGCACAGGGAGATCAATTTCACCGATTGCCTGTAAGAGACAGTTAAGACCTCGTTTAGCCATTCATACAAGTCTCGATTTATGGGACAATTGATTGCGCTACCTTTGCACGGTTAGGATACCGCGGCCGTTAAACGTCAGGTCACCGGGCAGGCATCACCTTCAATACTTGTTTGTTGTTTGCTGAAGGCTATGTTTTTGGTAAACAGTCGGGCCTTGACGGGTTTGCCTAGTTCCTTTTACAGGTTTTAATCTTTCTTAATGGACGCTCCTCTGTCGGGTTAACAATGTGTGTTAATACTCTGCTTGTTTGATTGATCGTATTTTAGTGGTTTGTTAATAATGTATAGATGTAAGCTTGCGTCGTAGAGGGAGGACCCTGGTTACTCATTCTAGCATTAATTCTCCTATTTAAATATAGGTTAGCCTGTTAGTGGGGAGGGAGTCATGTGGTTTTTATATTTTTGATATACGGAGCTTTAACGCACTCTCTGTTGATGGCTGCTTGAGGGCCCACAAGTAGTTTTGGTACTAAATTATTTATCCGCTCGTGGAGATTGTATTCTTTTTTAAAGGAGCTGTACCCCCTTTAAATTGCCCTTAATTCGCTTCATTAGGGTTTGTGAGTTTCCTTGGAGAAGAATTAAGAGTGAACTTAGATTCGTTTCACAGGCAACCAGCTATCACCCAGCTCGGTTGGCTTTTCACCTCTACTAATGAGTCGTCCCACTCTTTTGCCACAGAGACGGGTTCGCTCAAGATAGCTGCTCATGAGTAGCTCGCTTGGGTTTCGGGATGGCAAACTTCAATTCATTTCGCTTGGTTTTTCTTGCTAGACCATGATGCAAAAGGTACAAGGGCTGATCTTTGCTTTTTTTAGCTTAGTTTGTTTCACTATTATTTCATCTTTCCCTTACGGTACGTGGTCTCTATCGCTCCAAAGGTGTCTTTTCTATCGCCTATACTAGGACTAGTGAATGCTTTAGTTTGGTGTATGTAGTAGCTTTGTTATTCCAGGTCATGTATATTGGGCTAGAATTTGGCATCAAGACGATCTGGTATTATCAGACATCTTTCAGGTGTAAGCTGAATGCTTTAGTTAAAGCTACGTCTTGGTAGTCTAAGTGCACCTTCCGGTACACTTACCTTGTTACGACTTACCTCCTCTTTGGCTGGATAGCTTATTATTTTATTGGTGAATGAATCGCCTTTGAGGAGGGTGACGGGCGGTATGTACATGTCCCAGGGCCGGCTTAAAGAGGGCTCGATTGTCCCACTTTACTGCTAAATCCTCCTTCCAGAGACCGTTTCAGATCCCTTTGCCGTTATGTTCTAGTCTAGAAAATGTAGCCCATTACTTCCACTCCATAGGCTATACCTTGACCTGTCTTATTAGCGTGGTTGGGCTATTGCGTCCACTGTTGGGCTTTCAAAGTAGGTGGGCTGGCGACGGCGGTATATAGGCTGAACTAGCGAGAAGTGGTCAGGTAATATCGTGGATCATCGATTACAGAACAGGCTCCTCTAGGTGGGTTTGGGGCACCGCCAAGTCCTTAGAGTTTTAAGCGTTTGTGCTCGTAGTTCTCGGGCGGATGCTTGGGTTATATTAAGCATCAAGATTTAGGGCCAGGCATAGTGGGGTATCTAATCCCAGTTTGGGCCCTGGCTTTCGTGGATTTCAATTAATCGTTTTTCTAAGATCTTCTTTGAGGACGGAGGCCTTATGAGCATCTTGGGCTTGTGACGGCTCAGTTGCTTTTTAATCTTAGCTACTTGGATAGCATGGTACCACACTTTACGCCGTTATAACGTTAATTTGGGTTTCCTGTATGACCGCGGTGGCTGGCACAGGATTTACCACCCCTAAATTTGCTATGGCTAAGTCAAGTTTACACTCATTGCTTAATGTTAACTACTGCTGAGGACCCGTGGGGGCGTGGCAATTGCAAGACGTCTTGGGCTACAGTTTAAGTGGTGTGCCTGATGTCCGCTCCTATCTACCGGGGTTAAGGGTTTCCAGGGCTTTTACACTGGCGCGCGGATACTTGCATGTATATACCTAGCAAAAACTAACGGTAAGGTTAGGACTAAGTCTTTTGTCTCTGGGTGCGTGTAGCTACCATCTTGACATCTTCAGTGTCATGCTTTTTATAAGCTACAGAGAC